ATCCAACCCTGGAAATACAGGATCCCCATTTTTTTTACTACCCGGAGCTTCGATACATTTCGAAATCGAGAGATGTCTACCGGGGGAGGTTCTATCAGACAACAATTAGCCAATCTAGATTTACGAAGTATTATAGATTATTCATTGGTAGAATGGAAAGAATTGGAGGAAGAAGAACCCACGGGGAACGAATGGGAAGATCGAAAAGTTGGAAGAAGAAAAGATTTTTTGCTTCGACGCATGGAATTGGCTAAGCATTTTATTCGAACAAATATAGAACCAAAATGGATGGTTTTGTGTCTATTACCAGTTCTTCCTCCTGAGTTGAGACCAATCTATCATATAGATGAGGATAAACTAGTGACCTCGGATATTAATGAAATCTATAGAAGAATTATATATCGGAATAATACTCTTACAGATCTATTAACAACAAGTATAGCTACGCCAGAAGAATTAATAATATCTCAGGAAAAATTGCTACAAGAAGCCGTGGATGCACTTCTTGATAATGGAATCTGCGGACAACCAATGAGGGACGATCATAATAGAGTTTACAAGTCGCTTTCAGATGTAATTGAAGGCAAAGAAGGAAGAGTTCGCGAGACTCTGCTTGGTAAACGGGTCGATTATTCAGGACGGTCTGTGATTGTCGTGGGCCCTTCACTTTCCTTACATCGATGTGGATTGCCTCGCGAAATAGCAATAGAACTTTTCCAGGCATTTGTAATTCGTGACCTAATTAGAAAACATCTTGCTTCGAACATAGGAGTTGCTAAGAGTCAAATTCGAAAAAAAAAACCGATTGTATGGGAAATACTTCAGGAAATTCTGGATGACCATCCTGTATTGCTGAATAGAGCGCCTACTCTGCATAGATTAGGCATACAGGCATTTCTCCCTGTTTTAGTGGAGGGACGTGCTATTTGTTTACATCCATTAGTTTGTAAGGGCTTTAATGCAGACTTTGACGGGGATCAAATGGCTGTTCATGTGCCTTTATCTTTGGAGGCTCAAGCAGAGGCACGTTTACTTATGTTTTCTCATATGAATCTTTTGTCTCCAACTATTGGAGATCCCATTTCTGCACCAACTCAAGATATGCTTAGTGGACTCTATGTCTTAACGAGTGGTAATCGTCGGGGTATTTGTGTAAATAGGTATAATCCATGTAATCGTAGAAACTATCAAAATGAAAATAATAACTATAAGTATACAAAAAAAAAAGAACCCTTTTTTTGTAATGCCTATGATGCAATTGGGGCTTATCGGCAAAAACGAATCAATTTAGGTAGTGCTTTGTGGCTGCGGTGGCGACTAGATCAACGCGTTATTGCTGCAAGAGAAGCTCCCATCGAAATTCACTATGAATCTTTGGGTACCTATTATGAGATTTATGGACACTATCTAATAGTAAGAAGTATAAAAAGGGAAATTATATATATATATATTCGAACCACTCTTGGTCATATTTCTCTTTATCGAGAAATAGAAGAAGCCATACAGGGGTTTTGGCAGGGCTGTTGTAATTCTATGCTACCGGCGGGAATTCGAGTCTCGCCGGGTTAACTAGGACCATAATTGCGGAATTTATACGTGAATCAAGATCTAGAAAAGGAAGTTTTCCAATCACTGACTCAAACCCATTGTCAAATTCTACTCAGCGCAATATGGAGGTACTGATGGCAGAACGGCCCACTCAGGTCTTTCACAATAAAGTGATAGACGGAACTGCCATGAAACGACTTATTAGTCGATTTATTGATCACTATGGAATAGGATATACATCACATATCCTGGATCAAGTAAAGACTCTGGGTTTCCGACAAGCTACCGCCGCATCCATTTCATTAGGAATTGATGATCTTTTAACAATACCTTCTAAAAGATGGTTAGTTCAAGACGCCGAACAACAAAGTTTTATTTTGGAAAAACACCATCATTATGGGAATGTACACGCGGTAGAAAAATTACGTCAATCGATCGAGATATGGTATGCCACAAGTGAATATTTGCGACAAGAAATGAATCCAAATTTTCGGATGACCGATCCTTTTAATCCAGTTCATATAATGTCTTTTTCGGGAGCCAGAGGAAATGCATCTCAGGTACATCAATTAGTAGGTATGAGAGGATTAATGTCGGATCCCCAAGGGCAAATGATTGATTTACCCATTCAAAGCAATTTACGCGAAGGGCTCTCTTTAACAGAATATATTATTTCTTGCTACGGAGCCCGTAAAGGAGTTGTGGATACCGCTATCCGAACATCAGATGCAGGATATCTCACGCGCAGACTTGTTGAAGTAGTTCAACACATTGTTGTACGTCGAACAGATTGTGGCACCGTTCGAGGTATTTCTGTAAGTCCTCGAAATGGAATGATGGCAGACAGGATTTTTATCCAAACATTAATTGGGCGTGTATTAGCAGATGATATATATATAGGTTCGCGATGCATTGCTACTAGAAATCAAGATATTGGGATTGGACTTGTCAATAGATTCATCACTTTTAGAGCACAACCAATCTCTATTCGAACCCCCTTTACTTGTAGGAGTACATCTTGGATTTGTCAATTATGTTATGGCCGGAGTCCAGCTCATGACGACCTGGTCGAATTGGGAGAAGCTGTAGGTATTATTGCAGGTCAATCTATTGGAGAACCGGGCACTCAATTAACATTAAGAACTTTTCATACCGGCGGAGTATTCACAGGGGGTACTGCAGAACATGTGCGAGCCCCTTCTAATGGAAAAATAAAATTCAATGAGGATTTAGTTCATCCGACACGTACACGTCATGGACATCCTGCTTTTCTATGTTCTAGAGACTTGTATGTAACTATCGAGAGTGAAGATATTATACACAATGTGTGTATTCCGCCCAAAAGTTTTCTTTTAGTTCAAAACGATCAATATGTAGAATCAGAACAAGTCATTGCTGAGATTCGCGCGAGAACATCCACTTTGAATTTGAAAGAGAAGGTTCGAAAACATATTTATTCTGACTCAGAGGGCGAAATGCACTGGAATACCGATGTGTACCATGCACCTGAATTTACATATGGTAATATTCATCTCTTACCAAAAACAAGTCATTTATGGATATTATTAGGGGAGCCCTGGAGATCCAGTCTAGGACCCTGTTCGATCCACAAGGATCAAGATCAAATGAACGCTTATTCTCTTTCTGTTAAGCGAAGATATATTTATAACCCCTCAGTAACTAATAATCAAGCGAGACACAAATTTTTTAGTTCGTATTTTTCTGGTAAAAATAAAAAAGGAGATTGGATTCCCGATTATTCAGAACTTAATAGAATGACATGTACTGGTCATTGTAATCCGGCCATTCTCGAGGGGAATTCCGATTTATTGGCGAAGAGGCGAAGAAATAGAGTCATCATCCCACTCGAATCGCTTCAAGAAGGCGAGAACCAACTAATACCTTCTTCAGGTATCTCAATTGAAATCCCCAGAAATGGTATTCTGCGTAGAAATAGTATTCTTGCTTATTTCGATGATCCTCGATATATAAGAAAGAGCTCGGGACTTACTAAATATGAGACTAGAGAACTTAATTCAATCGTCAACGAAGAGGATTTGATTGAGTATCGAGGAGTCAAGGTATTTTGGCCAAAATACCAAAAGGAAGTAAATCCATTTTTTTTTATTCCCGTGGAAGTTCACATTTTGGCCGAATCTTCGTCCATAATGGTACGGCACAATAGTATTATTGGGGTAGATACGCAAATCACTTTAAATAGAAGAAGTCGGGTAGGCGGATTGGTTCGAGTCAAGAAAAAAGCAGAAAAAATTAAACTGATAATCTTTTCCGGAGATATCCATTTTCCTGGAAAGACAAATAAGGCATTCCGATTGATACCACCAGGAGGCGGAAAACAAAATTACAAAGAATACAAAAAATTGAAAAATTGGCTCTATATCCAACGAATGAAACTTTCCAGGTATGAAAAAAAATATTTTGTTTTGGTTCAACCTGTAGTCCCATATAAAAAAACGGACGGTATAAATTTAGGAAGACTTTTCCCGCCGGATCTCTTGCAGGAAAGTGATAATCTACAACTTCGAGTTGTCAATTATATCCTTTATTACGACCCAATTCTTGAAATTTGGGACACAAGTATTCAATTAGTTCGGACTTGTTTAGTGTTGAATTGGGACCAAGACAAAAAAATCGAAAAGGCCTGTGCTTCCTTTGTTGAAATAAGGACAAATGGTTTGATTAGAGATTTTCTAAGAATCGACTTAGCTAAGTCACCTATTTCGTATACCGGAAAAAGGAACGATCTGTCGGGTGCAGGATTGATCTCTGAGAATGGATCAGATCGCGCTAATGTCAATCCGTTTTCTTCCATTCATTCCTATTCCAAGACAAGCATTCAAGAATCCGTTAATCCAAATCAAGGGACTATTCATACGTTGTTGAATCGAAATAAGGAATCTCAATCTTTGATAATTTTGTCATCATCCAATTGTTTTCGAATAGGTCCATTCAATGATGTAAAATCTCCCAATGTAATAAAAGAATCAATCAAAAAGGACCCCCTAATTCCAATTAGTAATTCGTTGGGCCCCTTAGGAACAGGCTTTCCAATTTCTAATTTGGATTTATTTTCCCATTTAATAACCCATAATCAGATCTTACTAACGAACTATTTGCAACTTGACAATTTAAAACAGAGTTTTCAAATACTTAAATATTATTTACTGGATGAAAAAGGTAAAATTTATAATCCCTATTCATGCAGTAACATTATTTTGAATCCATTCAATTTGAATTGGTATTTTCTCCATTACAATTATTGTGAAGAGACATCTACAATTGTTAGTCTTGGGCAGTTTCTTTGTGAAAATGTATGTATAGCCAAAAAAGGACCGCATTTAAAATCGGGTCAAGTTCTAATTCTTCAAGTTGACTCTGTGGTAATACGATCAGCTAAGCCTTATTTGGCTACTCCAGGAGCAACCGTTCAT